TAGTCAAATTGTATCTACGAGTTGGACAAATTCTTCATTCACAGAAAAAAAAATTAAGGATCTAGCTGATAGAACAAGTACAATTCGAAATCAAATAGAAAGAATCACAAAAGATAAAAAAAAAGTAACTCCAAGAATAAATAATCTTAGTACTAACAAAACAAGTTATAATGCTAAAAGGTTCGAAAAATGGCAAATATTAAAAAGAAGCAATGCTCAATTAATCTCTAAATTACCCCTTTTTTTGAAATTTTTCATTGAAAGAATATACACAGATATTTTTTTATCTATCATTAATATTCTCAGAATAAATACAGAACTTTTTCTTGAAAAAACAAAAAAAATTCTTGAGAAATCCATTTACAATAATGAAAAAGAACAAATTAAGGAAAAAAAGACAAATCAAATTTTGTTTATTTCGACTATAAAAAAATCAATTAGTAATAGTAAAACAAATTCACATATTTTTGATGATTTATCCTACGTATCACAAGCATATGTATTTTACAAACTATCACAAATCCAAGCTATTAATTCGTCTAAATTAAGCTGTGTTCTTCAATATCAAGGAATCCTACCTTTTCTTAACTCTGAAATAAAGGATTCTTTTGAAACGCAAGGAATGGTTCAGTCGAAATTTGTGGGTAAGAAACTTCTGAATTATGAAATGAATCAATGGAAAAACTGGTTAAGAAGACATTTTCAATATGATTTATCTCAGATGAGATGGTCTAGGTTAATACCAGAAAAATGGCGAAATGCAGTTTCTAAACGTTGTAGAACTAAAAAGACAAATTTTAGCAAAGGGCGTTCATATGAAAAAGACCAATTAATTAATTTCAAAAAACAATTTAAAAAAGTAGATTCATTATCTAATCAAAAGGAGAATTTTGAAAAATATTCTAGATATGATCTTTTATCATATAAATTTATTAATTATGAAAATAAAACGGAATCCTATAGATCTCTGTTTCAAGGAAATAAGAACCAAGAAATTTCGCCTAAAGAGACTCTTTTTGATATGTTTAGAAACACCCCTATTAATAACTATCTAAGAAAGGTTGATATTTTATATATGGAAAAAAGGGCCGATGGAAAATATTTTGATTGGAAAATTATCAATTTTGATCTTAAAAAAAAAGTTGATGTTGAGGCCTGGATCATGACGCATACCAATAGGAATCAAAATACTCAAATTGGTACTAATTATTCTAAAATAATTTCTAAAAAAAATCGTTTTTATCTTAGGATTCCAGAAATCAATCCACCAAACTCAAACTCCGACAAAAGCTTTTTTGATTGGATGGGAATGAATGAAAAACATGTAAAGCGTTCCTTATTGAATCTCGAACAGTGGTTCTTTCCAGAATTTGTGTTACTTTATAATGTATATAAAACGAAACCTTGGTTTATACCAAGCAAATTACTTCTTTTAAATTTGAATAAAAATGAAAATATTAGTGAAAATAAAAAGAAAAGCGGAAAGGAGAAAGGAAAAGAAAAGAGAAGCTTTTTGCTAACATCGAATAAAAAGGATGAAATAACATCGAATAAAAAGGATGAAATAACATCAAATAAAAAGGATAGAAATCAAGAAGAAAAAAAAACCACAAGCGGGGGAGATCTTGGATCTGTTCTCTCACAACAAAAACCTACACAACAAAAACCTATTGAAGAAAATGATGCAAACTCAGACATGAAAGAAGGGAAAAATAAAAAAGAATACAAAAGTAAGGCGGGAGCAGAACTGGATTTCTTCCTGAAACGTTATTTGCTTTTTCAATTGAGATGGAACGATACTTTGAATCAAAGAATGATGAATAATATCAAAGCATACTGTCTCCTGCTTAGACTAATAGATCCAAAGAAAATTACTATATCCTCGATTCAAAAGAGAGAAATCCGTTTGGATATAATGCTGATTCAGAATAATTTAACTCTTCCAGAATTGCTGAAAAAGGGAGTATTGATTATAGAACCCATCCGTATGTTTGCAAAAAAAAATCGACAATTGATTATGTATCAAACCATCGGTATTTCGTTGGTTCATAAGAATAAGCACCAAACTAATCAAAAATACCAAGAGAAAAAATATGTTTCTAAGAATAATTTGGATGAAGTTATTTCACCACATCAAAAAATGACTGAAAGTATCCACAAAAACCATTTTGATTTTCTTGTTCCTGAAAATATTTTATCGGTTAGACACCGTAGAAAATTGAGAATTTTATTTTCGTTCAATTCAAAGAATAGAAATGATATAGATAGAAATTTAAACGGAAAGAACCTAAAAAATAACAGTAAAGTTTCACATCACAATAACCATCTTGATAGAGAGAAAAATGAATTAATGAAATTAAAGCTTTTTCTTTGGCCTAATTATCGATTAGAAGACTTAGCTTGTATGAATCGTTATTGGTTTGATACGAATAACGGCAGCCGTTTCAGTATGTTAAGGATACAGATGTATCCACGATTGAAAATTTGGGGATAATACACTTTTTCTATATATCCTATACCCGATTTTTTATATAATATATAGGGTATAGGAAAGAATATAATATAAAATAAAAGAGTATATCAAAGCAAACAAATACAATACATGGATCACATGTCGATGTCTTGTCTCGCATTTTATCCAATCTAAAATGAATAATGTTTCAATTACACCTTGAAATAAATCAACAGAACCTTCTTCATTTTAGATCTAAACCCTTCGCTACAAAAATGGACCAACCCTTTTCTATTCCTATCTAAATCCAATTTCAAAATGAATTGATTTGAATTCAAAAAATTCTAAGTTCATAAAGAAATTCGAATTAGATTATTGTATATACCACATTCAAATTAATTGCATTATTATTACTGATCGTTAAAACCCATCCATATCTGTAAAAAGGAAAAAGGTAATTTTTTTATGGTAAAAAATTCATTCATTTCAGTTATTTCTCAAAAAGAAAACGAAGAAAACAGAGGGTCTGTTGAATTTCAAGTATTCAGTTTCACCACTAAGATAAGGAGACTTACTTCACATTTGGAATTGCACAAAAAAGACTCTTCATCTCAGAGAGGTTTGCGAAAAATTTTGGGAAAACGTCAACGCCTGCTAGCCTATTTGTCAAAAAGAAATAGAGGGCGCTATAAAGAATTAATTGGTGAGTTGAATATTCGAGAGATAAAAACTCGTTAATTTGAAGCGTGATACTATTTGAGCTTAGTCGTTTAAATTTTGATAAACTTCTTTTTACTTTCAGCAATCCATGGAAGAATGACTCTGGAAAAACTTATGATTGCACCAACTACAAGAAAAGACCTCATGATAGTTAATATGGGCCCTCACCACCCATCAATGCATGGTGTTCTTCGACTGATTGTTACTCTCGATGGTGAAGATGTTATTGACTGTGAACCAATATTGGGTTATTTACATAGAGGGATGGAGAAAATTGCGGAAAATCGAACAATTATACAATATTTGCCTTATGTAACACGTTGGGATTATTTAGCTACTATGTTCACAGAAGCAATAACCGTAAATGGTCCCGAACAGCTAGGCAATATTCAAGTGCCTAAAAGGGCTAGCTATATCAGAGCTATTATGCTGGAGTTGAGTCGTATTGCTTCCCATTTATTATGGCTTGGACCCTTTATGGCAGATATTGGGGCACAGACCCCTTTCTTCTATATTTTTCGAGAACGAGAATTGATATATGACCTATTCGAAGCTGCTACCGGTATGCGCATGATGCATAATTATTTTCGTATCGGAGGAGTCGCTGCTGATCTACCCCATGGCTGGATAGATAAATGTTTGGATTTTTGCGATTATTTTTTAACTGGAGTTGCTGAATATCAAAAGCTTATTACACGGAATCCTATTTTTTTAGAACGAGTTGAAGGCGTAGGTATTATTGGAGCAGAAGAAGCACTAAATTGGGGTTTATCGGGGCCAATGCTACGAGCTTCCGGAATCCAATGGGATCTTCGTAAAGTTGATGGTTATGAGTGTTACGACGAATTTGATTGGGAGATTCAATGGCAAAAAGAGGGGGATTCTTTAGCTCGGTATTTAGTACGAATCAGTGAAATGACAGAATCCATCAAAATTATCCAACAGGCTCTGGAAGGAATTCCAGGCGGACCTTATGAGAATTTAGAACTCCGACGCTTTAATAGAATAAAAGACCCTGAATGGAATGATTTTGAATATCGATTTATTAGTAAAAAACCTTCCCCAACTTTCGAATTGTCCAAGCAAGAACTTTATGTAAGAGTTGAAGCACCAAAAGGAGAATTGGGAATTTTTCTAATAGGAGATCAGAGCGTTTTTCCTTGGAGGTGGAAAATTCGACCGCCAGGTTTTATCAATTTGCAAATTCTTCCACAGTTAGTTAAAAGAATGAAATTGGCTGATATTATGACGATACTAGGTAGCATAGATATCATTATGGGAGAAGTTGATCGTTGAAATGATAATTGATACAAAAGAAATACAAGCTATCAATTCTTTTTCCAGATTGGAATCCTTAAAAGAAGGCTATGGGGTCGTATGGATGCTTGTCCCTATCTTCACTCTTGTAGTAGGGATCACACTAGGTGTACTAGTAATTGTTTGGTTAGAAAGAGAAATATCTGCGGGGATACAACAACGTATTGGACCCGAATATGCTGGGCCTTTGGGAATTCTTCAAGCTTTAGCAGATGGTACAAAACTACTTTTCAAAGAGAATCTTCTTCCATCTAGAGGAGATACTCGTTTATTCAGTATCGGACCATCCATAGCAGTCATATCCATTTTACTAAGTTATTCAGTAATTCCTTTTAGTTATCGCTTTATTCTAGCCGATCTTAGTATCGGTGTTTTTTTATGGATCGCCGTTTCAAGTCTTGCTCCCATTGGACTTCTTATGTCGGGATATGGATCAAATAATAAATATTCCTTTTTGGGTGGATTAAGGGCTGCTGCTCAATCAATTAGTTATGAAATACCATTAACTCTG